CACGCACGAATACCCTCGTTTAAAAGAATATTTTTGGTGTAGAAAGTCTCAAATTCAGGATCTTCCGCTGCACGGATTTCCTGGGAAACGAAGTCATAGGCACGTAGGTTCAGAGCCAGGCCGACTACGCCAATAGCACTCATCCATAAACCGGTGACGGGTACAAATAGCATAAAGAAATGTAACCAACGTTTATTGGAAAAAGCAACACCAAAGATTTGGGACCAAAAGCGGTTAGCAGTGACCATTGAATAAGTTTCTTCAGCTTGAGTTGGGTTAAAAGCGCGGAAGGTATTTGCACCATCACCATCCTCGAATAGAGTGTTTTCTACGGTCGCCCCATGAATAGCGCATAGCAGAGCCGCGCCTAATACTCCGGCAACTCCCATCATATGAAATGGGTTCAACGTCCAATTATGAAATCCTTGGAAAAAGAGGATGAATCGAAATATCGCTGCTACGCCAAAACTCGGCGCAAAGAACCAACCAGATTGCCCCAGTGGATAAATAAGGAATACGGAAACAAAAACAGCGATTGGAGCAGAGAATGAAATTGCATTATAAGGTCGCAATTGAACAGACCGAGCAAGTTCAAATTGACGTAACATGAAACCTATTAGTGCAAAAGCCCCATGGAGAGCGACAAAAGTCCACAGACCCCCTAATTGACACCAACGAGTAAAATCCCCTTGCGCTTCCGGGCCCCATAGTAGCAACAAAGAGTGTGCTAAACTATTGGCAGGGGTGGAAACTGCCGCGGTTAAGAAATTACAACCTTCCAAATAGGAACTAGCCAATCCATGGGTATACCAAGAAGTTACAAAAGTTGTCCCTGTAAACCAACCCCCTAAAGCGAAATAAGCACAAGGAAAGAGCAATAGGCCGGACCATCCTACAAAAACGAAACGGTCCCTTCGTAACCAGTCGTCCATAATATCAAATAGATCATTTTCTTCTTTAGTAACTCTACCAAGGGCTATAGTCATAGTGATCCTCCTATTCAATTACTTCAACCATTTCCGAGCACCTCATATCACTTCCAAGGCATACGATAGTTTAATTATCTGTGGACGATTTCTTTCTCGTTCAATGCCCTTTTTCAATGGTCTCGAAGATAGAAATTTTGCATTTTTATCTATGGGGTCACAACCGAGGTCGTGGTAAATCCATGAATTTGATTCGATTAGTTTTTCTTATACTATAGAAATAAACATTTGAATTCAGCATTATTCCATGACTCCTATTTCAAAGCCTATCCTTTAAGGGAAAAATGAAAATAAAAGTAACCCCTCTTTTCCCACTCGCTCTCTATTGCATGGGTGGAAGAACAAAAATAGGATTCTGAAAAAAAAAGGAAAGATATTGAAAAAAAAAAATTGACTTTCGAAATAAATTTTTATGTGTAGCGGAAAGGAGTTGCGATTTTTTCTTATTCCTATAGAACATCTAGTAACAAGAATATGAAATCGTAAATAGCGAAAAATTCTTGCCTTGCGCGGTCTAAGTCTAAGGAAATACAAAAAATCCGCTTATACAATTTCATCTACATCGAATTTATATATCAGAATAGCGAATAGAGGCATCATTCAAGGAGTCAGGTCTACTTACTTTATATTTCTTTCCAATTTTATGGTGGGTTTGATTTTATGGTGGGTTTGATAAGAATCCTTTTTGCTTTGTTGATAAATAATCAAAAAAGAGTTTTTTATTTTTTATATAACCTGCTTGTTTTATTATAACAAGTCCTATATGGAAATGCCCGCTGAAGAGAAAATCTATCTGATTGTTTCTCAGCCAATATCGAATTTTAGAAAGAAAAAACAAGAATTTTCTTCTTTTTTTTATTAACATTAAGAAAAAAGAATATAACTAAAATGGAATTGGCAATATAATTTTTATGGGCTTTTGAAAGAAAAAGGAAGGATTTTTTGCAATCGTTATTTCTTGCCTCTGTCATATTACGGAAACCTTTCGATTTGGAACGGGGAGAGATGGCTGAGTGGACTAAAGCGGCGGATTGCTAATCCGTTGTACAATTTTTTTGTACCGAGGGTTCGAATCCCTCTCTTTCCGCCCCCTCGGATCATTTGGGACTTTCGAATTGGAAGGAATTCTGACCCCCGGATTTTCTCATAGATAAATGTACGAAACAAATCCAATTTGTAAGAAAAAATTCCAAAAAAAATTGGATTTTTACTCCTCACGCCCAGGATTACGTCCTGGGTCATTAGATAAGAATCCAAAGATAAAGAGGGAAACAAAGAATATCACTACTGTATAAACAAAAAGTTTGAGAGTAAGCATTACATAATCTCCAAGATTTTTTTTTTAAGGAATAGATTACCCGTTTTTCCTTACCACACAGATCCATTAGGATGGGTTTTGTTTATTTTGACACCTAAAAATGCAAAAATCAATTCTTGCAATTTTTTTCAAGAATTGATTTCTAATAAGCACTCTTATCAATATCAAAAATTAGGTTAGGTATTGTGTGGGTACCTAAAGGTACCTGCTCAACGTAGGTGCAGGGGGTAGAAAGGCTGATCCAAATTTATTGCTGCAGCTATACATTCAATGTAGAAGAATTTGAATTTTAGAATCGAAGGTTCATAATATAAGATAAGACTTCTCGGCTTTTATCCATTTTTAGAATTTTTTTGGAATGAATACATCATTCAATTTGGCAGACAGAGCAGTAAAGATTTCATCGAAAACTTACAGCAGCTTGCCAAACAAAGGCTAATAGAAAAAAGAGTACAGGTATGACAGGCATAACATCCACGATTGGGTTGAAAATGGCATAAGCTTCGGGCAATTTGGCGAAGAAAAAACTAGTCGGATAAAGAACAGAATTAAAACAGATACAGGTTAAACTAAGTATATTAGGCATAACAAGCATTTCGTTCTTGTAGAGTAGATAATTGGATTTTGATTGAGTTATTTTTCTAAGGGAAAAAGGAAAAGGCGGATTCAAAATCCTTTTTTCTTCGGACTTTCCCAAACGCAAAATACCTCCTTGTATTCGCACTCTCAAATGAGAATGGAAGAAATTCGACTTTCATATAATATCTTAATAGAATTCCATGTAATGATCAATGCATTTTTTGGATTCTATATTATCCGCATGTCTAGAATCCTAGCAAGAGAGTATCCCTCATTTTTTATGTAATTGAAGTGGGATTGACGAATAACAAAACAAATAAACATACTAGTGTTTATTAGTGTCGGATAAAACCCGAAATGGGGCGTGGCCAAGTGGTAAGGCAGCGGGTTTTGGTCCCGTTACTCGGAGGTTCGAATCCTTCCGTCCCAGATTTTTCTGATGAAACGAAAGATGAAATCGTATTGTACCCCGCACGAGACAAAAGAAAGTTTATTAGAGAGAATAATTATCTCTTATGAACTCTTAGATTAGATGCATTTCTAAGCATTCATTTTCTTTCTCAGAAAACATAATCAAGTGTCAAGTCCAGTCAAATTGAATATCTTTATTTTCATGAAAAATTTGGTCTATACGTAAAACACTGTATAAAAAATGAGACCTATCCCTTTATGATAGAGATAGATTTTTGTTGTATTATATTATTAGCAAAAAGGGTCCTTCTTTGGTTAAGCGAAAACGATCTCGATCTGTGATTCTTTAAATATCCAGAATGATCCATTCTGGTAAGGATAAGGTAAGAACTGTTCGTTGGATAGAATGGATTCCAAAAATCATACTTCTCCTAATTTTTGATTTGGAGTTGCTTCTTTTAGGTAAAAGAAAGAATGCTATAAGTAAAAGCAAAGACCTTAATTTTACTTTACACGAAATGTGTTTTTTTTACTTCATTTTTTTCTTTCTTTTGGTATTCGAGTCGAAGAAGTACGAGAATTCTATAACTACCAAAAAACTTTCAATCTTTTCATTGGAATAGTTTATTTAGTTAATAGTTAATTGTTTTTGTTACGGAAAAATATATTGCTAATCTAATTCTAATATAGTAATTAAATTCATTAAATTTTTTTTTTGAGGTTGATAGTTTATTTGTTGGAGAAGAATCGATCCTTCTCTTCTCATTTCAGGATTGACCATCTCGAGTCCTCTGTTGAGAATGGAAATTCAATAATAAATAAGTCTTAAGCAAACTTGTTTATTCGTCTTTTTCGAACTATGTTTCCTTCATATGATAGAATATGGGTTTAAATAAATTGGATCTTTGCGGAGTCTTCCCCGATAAATACTTATTTCTTTTATCCATATTTTTCCATAGATAGCAAGTTTGAATTAGTATACAAAAAACTAAACTAAACCAATGACTATTCATGATCCCATCCATATTGGATCAATTCCCTATACCACTTTGCAATGAAATTTGAGGAATGTTTGTTATGGTGAAACTTCGTTTAAAACGATGTGGTAGAAAGCAACGTGCGACTTGAAGGACATGATCGATTGTGGATTTTGCTATCCATCATTTTTCATAGTAATGAAAATGCTCTTGGCTCGACATAGTCTGTTCTATTCGTCCCGAACCAAATTTGCGCTGGGTTGTTTGTAAGTAAATAGTACACGATGGAGCTCGAGAGGACAGAATTGATTTTTTATCAAGGGAAAGAATCTAGGGTTAGTGAAAACTAATAAATTAGGCCAACTTTGTCAGTCTATCCTTAATATAGAAGTCGAAAGGTTAAAATAAGAAGAAAGTCCAATTTTGGAAAATTGGAAAAACTCTTTCAATTAAAAGTCTATCAAAATCAATCGCTCATATTCGATTTCTATAGAAGAGGGAAATGCTTTATCGAAGGAAATAAGAAAAAAAGGGTATGTTGCTACTCTTTTGAAAGAAAAAAGAATAGGAATTCCCGAAGTAATGTCTAAACCCAAGGATTTCACAAATCAAAGATAAAGAATTCCGGAACAAGTAAACGCGATTTTCAACTGTCTCAACAATAAAATTGTCTCAACAATTGAATTGGATCAGAATAAGGAATAAAAGTAAATTCGTTCGAGATGAGACAAAGAAAAGAGTTTAGAGACGACTCAAAAAATTTCGAAGGATTTTTCCTTTTAAGTCTGTCAGTCAAAATTAGCCAACTTGAGTCATGAGTATAAATGAAATTTGTTTTTTCTGTAAGGAAATTAATGCAAGTCATAGTCGAATTTCTATCTACTTGTATTATAGACAGAAATTCGAATCATTTTCTCGAGCCGTATGAGGAGAAAACCTCCTATACGTTTCTAGGGGGGGCATTGTTTAGCTACATCTATCCCAATAAGCTGTCTATCGAATCGTTGCAATTGATGTTCGATCTCGAAGAGAAGGAAGAGATCTTCGAAAAGTGGGTTTTTATGATCCGATAAAGAATCAAACTTGTTTAAATGTTCCAGCTATTCTCTATTTCCTTGAAAAGGGTGCTCAACCTACAAGAACTGTTTATGATATTTTAAGGAAGGCAGAATTCTTTAAAGAAAAAGAAGGAACTTTGAGTTAATTGAAGAACTAAATGAATAAAAAAGTAGGAGAGGGATCACTAGTATCCCTCGTTGTCTAATTATTTAGACACAATTTGCCTCTTTCTTAGTCCTATTTTTGACTGGATTTATGTCGTGCCAATCCAACATAAGCCCTTATTTTATTTACTTTTTATATCTAATTTGTTTTCTTACCATTGTATTTCCATTGACAAAGGTCTATTGAACAAATAGAATTTGTAGATAGATAGGTCTCTTTATCCTCACTCCATATTAGGTTTTTCTGCCTACACTTCGCTCAAATGATAGGGTTGTCCCTCTTGCATGTACTCTCATACAAGATTTTTTGATTTCTTTAAATAGAAATTGCTAAAAAAATGACAATTTTGCCATCGTGATTGAAGCCGCTCTTTTTTTAACCTTAGTGAAATTTAACCGGACCTGTTCATTTTGGCATTTGAGTGTTTTTAATGGGGGATAAAATCTTTCTTTTGATGTCTTGCTAGTTCAATGTTTTGACAGGAGCGTGCGGTGTAATTCCATTGATTTTTGGGTTTCGATCGTATCTAAGATCCTATTTTATCTGGGTTGCTAACTCAATGGTAGAGTACTCGGCTTTTAAGTGCGACTATGATCTTTTACACATTTGGATGAAGCAACAAATTCGTTCAGACTCTTGGTAGAGTCTAGAAGACCACGACTGATCCTCAAGGGTAATGAATGGAAAAAATAGCATGTCGTAATAAAATCAAATTCTTATTTTGGATTTTTGGAATGGAATAAAAAAATTCCGATTTTCTGGGTCTAGTGAATAAATGGATAGAGTCTGGCTCCAATTCTGGTAAAATAAAAAGCAACGAGCTTAACTTCTTAATTGAAATGATTCCCCGATCTAATTAGACGTTAAAAATAGATTAGTGCCTGATGCGGGGAAAGGTTGGGTTTTCCTATGAGCGGACCCTTGATTTTTTCTTTGTTTTTTTAGAAATCCTAATTATTCTTGATTATGGATTGAAAAGGGATGTTATGGATTGAATGTGTAAAAGAAGCAGTATATTGATAAAGAGACTGTATTCCAAAGTCAAAAGAGCAATTGGCCTGTAAAAATAAAAGATTTGTTCTCTTTTGTAATTAGAACAAACATAAACTAATTGGATAGAAAAGGAAAAGATCTGTGGATTAGACTCCCTTTCTTTCCAGGGTTTGTATTAAAAAATGCAACACCCTGTTCTGACCATATTGCACTATGTATCATCATTTGATAAACCGAGAAATGCTTCCTCTTTCTGATTCAAGTAGAAATACAAATGGAAAAATTCGAAGGGTATTCAGAAAAACAGAAATCTCGTCAACAATACTTCGTCTACCCACTTCTCTTTCAGGAGTATATTTATGCATTTGCCCATGATTATGGATTAAATGATTCCGAGCCTGTGGAAATTGTTAGTTGTAATAACAAGAAATTTAGTTCACTACTTGTGAAACGTTTAATTATTCGAATGTATCAGCAGAATTTTTGGATTAACTCGGTTAATCATCCTACCCAAGATCGATTGTTGGATTACAACAATTTTTTTTATTCTGAGTTTTATTCTCAGATTCTATCTGAGGGGTTTGCGATCGTTGTAGAAATCCCATTCTCGCTACGAGAATTATCTTGTCCGAAAGAAAAAGAAACACCAAAGTTTCAGAATTTACGATCTATTCATTCAATATTTCCCTTTTTAGAAGACAAATTTTTGCATTTACATTATCTATCACATATAGAAATACCCTATCCTATCCATTTGGAAATTTTGGTTCAACTCCTTCAATACCGGATCCAAGATGTTCCATCTTTGCATTTATTGCGATTCTTTCTCAACTACTATTCGAATTGGAATAGTCTTATTACTTCAATGAAATCGATTTTTCTTTTGAAAAAAGAAAATAAAAGACTATTTCGATTCTTATATAACTCTTATGTATCAGAATATGAATTTTTCTTGTTGTTTCTTCGTAAACAATCTTCTTGCTTACCATTAACATCTTCTGGAACCTTTGTG